TTATCAATTATTAAATAATTTAGTATTCGAATTCCATTTTTTTCTATTCTAAAAAAAAAATTATATTATATAAAATTATATTATACTATATTATAGTAATTTATTTGTTTTAATAAGAAAAAAATATATTCTGTACTGTATCTGTGTATTCTTTATTCCTACGAAACAAACTAGAACGATCTGAGAAGGGATATAATGAAATTCTTTGATTGGTTCTTCGCAAAAGAATGATTTCATTTTATTTACCTAATGGACCAAGATTAATTCTAACAAATAAAAAAATTCGAAATAATAAAAACTTTTATTTTTTTATTCGAAACGCCCCGTGATCCTCAACCAATTTTGTGCTTCAATATAATTCTCGGGAGTAAGCGTTATCGCCTGTTTCCAATACTCAGCGGCTTGATCGAACCAAGCCTCCGCAATTTCAGAATCTCCCTGTTGAATGGCCTGTTCTCCCCGGTCGGAATAGGTGGGTCAATTCCTTTCCTTAGAACCGTACTTGAGAGTTTCCTACCTCATACGGCTCCGCAGCCAATTCTTTTGGTGTCCTTTTTTTACCTATCAAATCGAAGGGAAAAACGGAATGAGATTTCTTATGGATCTATCCCACTCTTCGGGGTAACCAAAAGAGGTTAATCGCATGAGTTTCAAACTTTCATTTTGATTAATAATCAGTTTTATCTTTTCTCCCACCTGCGGAAGAATAAAGCATACATAGGTATTTACTCCTATCGTTAGTATTTTCTGCAAGGTAACTATCTCGGTTTCATATAGAAATTTTTTCATATCTAAACTTATATAGAATCTTTGAAAAAGGCTTTCCATAGGTAAGAAAGAAAAGACTTACTATCTTTGGGATCTGATCCTACACCGCCGCTCAATACCTTAGTGGACCGACTCTATTACATAAGTTAATTCCCAACTTCTATCTATCTTATATATAGGCATAAGTAAGCAGTTCTTTTATTAATGTATTGGCCCAAAACCTCGTTACTAGATCTTTACGGTGCTTCCTCTCTATCAATTCCCGATTTTTTTTATCCATAGACATTAAAAAAGGGTATATAGGCATATCTTATTTCTTCATATTTTGACTTATATGAAGTTTCTTTCTTTACTACAGCTCATAAAAATCGTCGTTTTGGACGATGCAGATGTAGCGAGCTTTTTTTTAGTATTTACTAGCAGATTTGGTCTTCCTTTTTCTTTCTATAGTGGAGATAGTCGCACGTAATGACAGATCACCGCCATATTATTAAAAGCTTGGGGTAAGAATGGGTTTCGTTCTAGTGCCCTAAAATAATATTCTAAAGCTTTTGTATGTTCTCCATTACTTGTGTGGATAAGGCCTATATTGTAGAGTATATAACTTCGATCGTAGGGATCGATTTCTAGTCGCATAGCTTCATAATAATTCTGTAAAGCTTCCGCATAATTTCCTTCGGATTGAGCTGACATCCGTTACGGTCGTCATTCGATTCAAAGAATCTCCGTTCCAGAACCGTACGTGAAATTTGCATCTCATACGGCTCCTCCTTTAATATGCATAATGAGAATAAGAAACACATGGAATCAAAAAGGGGTGCAATATTTTCATTATGGACTGAGCGGGGCTAGCGTTTTTACAAAAAATATCTAGCCAACCTTCTTTCGAAAGAGCTTTTACTAACATCAAACGTCTTGATACTAAATAGAAAGGATAACTCCAGCAATTCCTTTGTCCGCAACGCCTCCTAATTTCCAGGAAATAGTCACTTCAACAGTCTTCGATGGTTATATGGATAACCAAAGTACGAACGAGATGGATATTTGTTGTCCCAACCATTTTTGTTAGTCCCAATCCAGATACGAGAGGGGAGTAGGTAGGTAATTTTTAACAAAGCTTTTGTGTTGTCGATTGCTGGGTGTAGTGCTTCTTCCCCTATGCCGCCTATTGATACTATATTACCAGGAAGTAGGATTGACCCGTAATACAGAACACAGAGGTGTAACCTTTCGCTCAATACTAAAATCGATAACTGAAGCATAGTATTTGAGGCTGCATCAATCGAGGATACACGACAGAAGGAATTGTTCTATTTCTAAACTTCACCTTCAACAAGCGTAGGTTTATTTCAATAATATAGAAGTTTATTTCAATAATATAGAATAAGAATATTTTTTCTTTCTATCTCAAATCGTATGCCTTTTTCGTAAAACTAGAAGCAGTAAAATTGAATTAAAAAAAAAAAAGAATCAAATCACACCATCTCTGTAATAAGTAAATGCCTCTTTTTCTCCTGAAGTTGTCGGAATTATTCGTAATAAGATATTGGCCACAATTGAAAAGGTCTTATCAATAAAATTTCCATTTATACGTGATCTAGGCATAGGTATCAATCCATTCTATAATTCTTCTCATTACCCTTTCTTTGGGGGAAAATGATCCCACAAACAAAGGATTTTTACAGTACGAAATAACATAAAAGCAGATTCATTTCCAAACAAAATAAATTTAATGAACCTTCTCCCACTACTTAATTTTTTTAATATTTAAAATTTTTTTTATTCCAATTATTCCAAATACTCAAATTGCTCCTTTTTCAAAAATCAATAACAAGAATCAATAAGAAATAAAATAGTTGAATCCTGTTCGAATTCATACAAAACAAATGTAGTAGTATAGGAACTATTCCAATTTCATCGAAGCGGAAGAATCAAGGAATTTTTCGATTAGGTCAAAAATCATTTTGATTGAATTATGATCTAAAGAAGAGTAAAGGAAAAAGAATCGAATAATCATTCTATGATGGAAATCAATAGAATAACTGTTTATTTTTCCTGTGTCCATAGCGAGTATACACTATACAACCAAATAGAAACATCCCCGGGATGATTCATGAATTTGTAATAGATCGATGAGATAAAGGATTTGTTAGTGAGAACTTTAAAACTAGAAAGGAATTTTCGAATTTTTATGGAATTGTCGTCTAAATCGAAATAGAACCATGGGTGAAGAGTATCCATTAATCATACATGGTCTAAAAAACATAAACCCATCAATCAATCAGTGGATTCGTTCAAATTCATTGATTTAATCCGGTCTATTTGGGCTGGTCATCCCTATCGAAACAAAAATCGAAAGTATTCATATAAATATGAATTAATTATAGTAATGTCTCGCTATTTCTTCGGTTTATGAGTCATAATCATTGTGTAGGAGAGATGGCCGAGTGGTTTAAGGCGTAGCATTGGAACTGCTATGTAGGCTTTTGTTTACCGAGGGTTCGAATCCCTCTCTTTCCATACTTTCGCCTAATTCGCCAACATTCCTAACTGTAACAAATCAAACAACAAGAAATACCATTTAATTTAGTAGTAGAACATAACAGTTAGGTCCTTCTTTTATTTTGATTTTAATATATATTTTACTTTTCATTGCTGCGGTACGTAAAATACTGGTAAAGTACGGGCAAGGAATGAAAATCTTTCTGCCGATCTATGATACATGAATAGGAAAAATCCAGGGAGGGGTGGGATATATGAGTCGGAGAAAATCCGGACCAAACCCCTGACTTTAAACCTTAAGTCAATTTACTTTGGCAAAAGAAGGGGGCAAAATTGTCCGAACTCTTTGCTTTGTATTTTATTTAGGGTTAAGTCTGACGGGAATAATATTCTACCACTAGCAATTCATTTATTTTTAAACCGACCCACTTACTATCTATTATTTGATTGACTAATCCTTTATATGGGAATGGGTGAAGGGTCAAATGTTTGGGCAATCCCTTACGGGGGGATGAATCAAGATAATTTTTAATTAGAGTTCTGGATTTTTGTTCATCCCTCGCCATAATAGTATCTTGGGGTTTGCAACGATAACTTGGTATATCTACTATACGACCATTAACTAAAATATGTCTATGGTTAACTAATTGGCGGGCTGCCGGAATAGTCGGAGCCATACCCAACCTAAAAAGGATGTTATCCAAACGCATTTCAAGTAATTGTAGTAAAACCTGACCTGTTGACCCTTTGGATTTTCTAGCGATACGCACGTATTTAAGTAATTGTCGTTCTGTAATACCATAATGAAAACGCAATTTTTGTTTTTCTTCTAGACGAATACGATATTGAGATCTTTTCCCGGAACGTGATCGGTTTCTAAGATGAGTTTCGCCTCTAGGCCTTTTATTAGTTAATCCAGGCAAAGCCCCTAGACGGCGTATTTTTTTGAAACGAGGCCCTCGGTAACGCGACATAAAGACTCCTTTCTTTTTTCTTTATTTATTTTCTTTTTTTATATTTAATTTTACAAAAGAAATCGAAATTAAAACTGAACTAAATGATAAATGAAGCGAAATCCCCTGAAGTATTGTATTACAATAAATAATAAATAATGAAATGAATTATTATTGTATAAATATCCTATACGCTTTTTATTATATATTTAATTTTGTATTTTTATTTTAAAATATGTAAGTAAAATAAAAGTAAAAGAGAGGGTTAAATCTCCGCACACCAAATCAGGAAAAAGACTCTTTCTTTTCCTTTTATTCATATGAATAAGAAAAGAAAGGGGACCTTATTGTTTGTTCTTTGATTTCAAAAAATTATTCATCATGTAAAATAAATCGAACAAAAAAAAAAAAAAATAGAGAAAAGCCGGCTATCGGAGTCGAACCGATGACCATCGCATTACAAATGCGATGCTCTAACCTCTGAGCTAAGCGGGCTCACAGAAATTCTACATACATAGGAATTCGATAAACTATACCTTAGTCTAGGCTTAGCTATTAAATATTATTAACTATTCATTTTTATTCTTTTATAATAAAAAAAAATTTTATTTCAAATCAAATAAATATTGAATTTCGTTTTTTTTATTTCTTTCATTTCTATATATTTTTTATTTTTGTCTAGAATAATTAAATTCTATTTAAATTCTATTTCGTTCTATTTAGAAATTATATGAAATTTTATTTCTATTTAGTTTAGTGAGTCTATGAATTTGAAAATTCATTTCAAATCAAAATTGAAAATAATTATATTATTAATATAAATGGATATTTATTTTCATTTTTGTTTTTTGTTATAGTATATAGGTCTGCCCTAAGAAAAAAACCTAAAAAAAGGAAGGAAAGGATAAGAATAAAAAAATTCATTAAAAAAAATTCGAATTATAAGAATTTAGAATCGATAAAGATGAAATCCAGATAGATCATAATAACATAATAAGATAGAAGATATTCTTTTGCTTTCATTCAGAGACTAAGATGAAAAACAAAGAATCGAACCCTTGAGTATTAAAAATTGCATGGGAAAATAAAAGGATAAGAAGATATATATGGTATATATCCATCCATATTGAATTGCAGCTACAGAAATGATAGAATCATTTCTAATTAGACCAAATCAAAAATAAAATATAGGCTTTCGATAGAGATGAAAGAAGTTAGACAAAAAAGAAAAAAGGAGGAAACACCTTTCGATCTAGTAATCGGTATAGTAATCCGTATCAAATCTAATGAATTCGACGGTTCCAACATAAAAGAATAAAAAAGAGGGGGGAAAGACATTCCACTGAGATCCTAATTAAAAAAAAAAAAAGAAAGGGGGATATGGCGAAATCGGTAGACGCTACGGACTTAATTGGATTGAGCCTTAGTATGGAAACCTACTAAGTGAAAACTTTCAAATTCAGAGAAACCCCGGAATTAATAAAATGGGGCAATCCTGAGCCAACTCCTTTTTTCAAAAAAAAAAAGAAAAAATAAGGGTTCAGAAAGTAAGAATAAAAAAAAAAGGAAAGGTGCAGAGACTCAAAGGAAGTTGTTCTAACAAATGGGGTTGACTGTGTTGTGTTCTTATAATAATTCTTCTGTCAAAACTTCAATAAAAAAAAAAGGGTAAAGCATATACGTAGTGAACTATATCAAATGATTAATGACAACCCGAATCCGTAATCTGTATTTATATATATATAATCTGATAATCTGAATTATATTTTATATAATATGAATATGAAATATATATTATAAAATAGATAATTCTATCTAAATAAAAATTTTAGAATATGAAATGAAAAATTTTATATTAAAAAAAGGAAGAATTGTTGGGTTATGAATCGATTCCAAGTTGAAAAAAGAATCAAATATTCATTTACTCCATAGTCTGATAGATCTTTTGAAGAACTGATTAATCGGACGAGAATGAAGATAGAGTCCCGTTCTACATGTCAATACTGACAACAATGAAATTTATAGTAAGAGGAAAATCCGTCGACTTTAAAAATCGTGAGGGTTCAAGTCCCTCTATCCCCAAGAGCTTATTTCACTCCCTAACTAGTTATCCTTTTTTTTATTAACAGTTTGAAGGTGGCTATGCTCCTCATTTTTTTGTTTTCAATTTCAAAAGGGCTAAAGGCTCCGGACGGAAATGCTTTTCCCCTATCACAAGTCTTGTGATATACGTACAAATGAATATCTTTGAGCAAGGAATAATCATTTGAGTGATTCACAATCAATATCATTACGCGTGCTAAACCTTAAATAAACTTAGAGACAAAGGAAACAAAGTCCTTCTTTTTGAAGACCAAAGAAATTACGGCACCTAGATAAGCCTTTGTAAGACCTTTCGTCCTTTTAATTGACATAGACCCGAGTTCTCTATTAAAATGAGTAGATGTTGCGCCAGAAGGGGGAATGGTCGGGATAGCTCAGCTGGTAGAGCAGAGGACTGAAAATCCTCGTGTCACCAGTTCAAATCTGGTTCCTGGCACATGATTAATTTTTTGACGAGTATCCATTCTAGAAATTAACCAATATGGATTGATGTACATATTCATTAATAGTCGAGATCATGACACATACGTAAGTTATTTATTTAGTTATCGCGCAATATACCCCATCTATTTTTTAGATAGATGGATAGATAGTTTTTAAAATAAAGAATTTCATTATGTTTTCTTTTTTTTTTTCATATTGTGTCTCCTCTCATGCAAAATGAATAGATTTTTAATACTTCATACATATTCCAAAAGGTTACATTAGTTAGTTGAAATGCCCAAAAAACTAAGAGGATGGGGGGTCCGGTATAGCGACCCCCTCCCCCCTCCTCGATCGAATGACGGGGGGGGGGGTTGTTAATTCTCTGGCAGCCCATACACTAGAGAATACCCACCGTGTACTTGTTAAGTTTATTCTTCTTTTACCGGGGGGGGGTTGTTGATTCTATAGCAGCCCATACACTACAGAATCGGATACCCGCACCCCCCCCCCCCACCCCATATCTTTTTCCATTTCTTCATACATTATATGACTTTCTGTAGCCCGTCTAAGTAAGTGATTATGCGCGGTACAAAGCTCATGATGGAGAACTTTTTAGTTCACTCTATCGACCCTTAGCTCATCCAAAAGAAAACTTTTTAGAATCTCAATGAATTCTAAATTTTTCGTTTCTTTTTTTATCCACCCACAGTACCAGCGGTACATCAATTACTCTATTTAATCTAGAGCA